TTACAACACACTACTATAAGATGCTCTATTTTTACATAGAAATGTGTTCGCTCAAGAAAGACTCCAGAGGATGTTGACCGTAAATAGGAAGACTGTTTACGAATAAACAGGAATAAATATTCGCATTCATATACATAAGAATTATATAGGAACCAAAGTAATTTTTTCTTTCTTTTTGAAAAGGCGTAAATGAATTCTTTTGAAGTAATGAGACTATTCAAATTATGATATTCGTGGAAAAGAAATCGCAATAAATGCAAAGAAGGAACATCCTTGATCCAGCATTGAAGTACTTGAACCAGGATTTCCAGATGTATGGGATGAGGTATTAGTAGATCTGACACATAATTCAAATGTAAAAATTTGTCCTCTAAAAAGGGAAATATTGAATGAATAGATCGTAAATTATGATATTTTAGTATTCTTTTTTCTTCAGAAGATTCAGAAGAAGATATTAATTGCGACGAGAATGGAATTTCCAGAATGACTCCAAAACCTTCTGATACCATTTGAGAATAAAAATGAGAAGAAAAAAGATTCTTGTACTCCCAAAATTCTTTTTTGTTAGAATCATTAAACGAAGAAATCAAAAGATTCTGTTGATACATTTGAGTAATTAAACGTTTCACAAGTACTAAACTAGATTTTTTGTCATAACCAATAATTTCCACAGGTTCATAAAAAATAAAATTATTGAAGTTATGATCATGAGCAAGTGAGTAAATATACTCCTGAAAGAGTAGCGGATATAGGAAGTTTTGTTGCCGAAATCCATCTTTTTTTAATTTAAATATCCTTAAAATTTTGCCATTTACGTACATTTCTACTGATGAAAACAAAAAAGTGAGTCGCTTCTTGTGTTATTGTTATGAAATGATAACATAGTGCAATATGGTCAGAACGGCGTATGTGTATTGTATATTATACGTAGTATATTCTTTATACTTTTATACTATACTAGAACTATAACTATAAATAATACTGTATATACTAATAAAATACTAATATACTACACTACAGTAATACAATTACATTACAGTTTTTTTAGATATCTCTTATTATATATATAGTTATAATATATAATTATATTTATTTTAATATATCCTTTATTATATTTTTATTAATTATATTATATATTATATTATTATATAATTATATGTATATATACATATACAATATATACATATTTATTAAATATTTATTATATATGTATACTGTTATATTTATATTGATTGTGATGTAAATAACGTAATGGTAAAAGATTATATAGATTATATAAAAGTTAAGAACAAATAAAGAATATATACCCCGGAGACGGAGAGCCCAATCAACAGATCCTTTTTCTTTCCCTTTCTATACAATCGGGTTTCTTGTTAATATAACTAGAATAACAATAAAAGAAATAAAGAAAATATAAAAAAACAAGAAGAAAAATAAGGAAAAGGGATAAAATCTTTTATTTTTGCAACCCGATCGCTCTTTTGACCTTGGAATAAAATTTTTTTTATCAGTATACTATTTCTTAGTACACATCTGTCTTAAATTTAAAATAAAGAATAATTAGGATTCAATAAAAAAAAGAATCATATGGTCCACTCACAATTAACAAGAGAACCTTTTCCCGCATCAGGTACTAATCTATTTTTAACGTCTAATTAGATCGGATCTTCATTCAAATTAAGAAGATAAGCTCGTTACTTTTTCGTCTTACTCGAATTGGAGCCATAAGGCTCTATCCATTTATTCACTAGACCCAACTATAATTCTTATGTTATATTATGAGTATTAAATTTTTTTATGATTATTTTATTTATTAAAATTATATTTCATATTTAACGACATGCTTTTTTTTCCATTAATTACCTTTCAGGATCAGTCGCGTTCTTATAAACTCTACCAATAGTCTTGACGAATTCCTTCCTTCATCCAAATGTGTAAAAGATCATAGTCGCACTTAAAAGCCGAGTACTCTACCGTTGAGTTAGCAACCCGGATCTATATGATGTGTAGATATGATCAAAAAATAAATAAATAAAAATCAATGGAATTGAACTACACAACTGCATCAAAACATGGAACTAGCAAGAAAACAAATCTAAACAACAAAATATCAATAGGATCCGGTTCAAAAAACAAGAGATTCAAAATAGAATTGGCAAATTGACAAACCACCAAGATTTTTCCAATTTTTTATTTAGTTAAAATCCATTTTGTATAAAGTATAAAATACAGAAGAGGAAATCCAGCAAACCCATCCATTTTACTAAAATGAAGGAAAATGCTAATAGGGAGTGGAGATAAAAAGATCTATTTATCTATGAGATAATTATATCTGTTCGATACGCCATTGTCAATATGAATGGACTTTTTATTTTTATAATTTTTATTTTATAAATTTATAAAAAAAAGATATTAATATTTAATAAATTAAATAAATAATTTAATAAATAAATAAATAAAATATAAATATTAAAATATTATATTCTAAATATTAAATATAATTATATTATAAATATAATTATATTATTAATATATTAATATATATATTAATATTATTAATATAATTAATATAATAATAAATAATAATATTAGAAATAATAATATTAGATAATATTAGTAATATAATAAATATTATATTGTATTGGGTATTGGATTAGCACAACACAAATGATAAATAAGAGATTTGAGCGTAAAAAATAAGGAATAAGGTGGGATAAGGTAGATATAGAAAGAAAAATAAAAATATCGGGTTTCCTTAATCAAAAAATAAATAAAAATAAATAAATAAAGGTACAATACAAATACAAGAAGAAAGATTACCCCCCCCCAACAGGGGGGGTTACACAACAAGAAAAAAAAAAAGAAATAAAATAAACTAAATTAAGTAAGAATAAGATAAGATAGAACAAGAAAAGAACAAACTTTGAATAAAGAATTACACAAGGATAGGTACTAGCTTTTTCTATTCATGACTTTTATTCTGATCAAAATAAACTCTAAATTCTTTATTTAAAGAGTTCTGCCTTCCTTAAAATATTATGAACAGTTCTTGTGGGTTGAGCACCTTTTTCAAGGAAATATAGAATAGCAGGAACATTTAAATAAGTTTGATTATTTATCGGATCATAAAAACCCACTTTTCGAAGATCTCTTCCTTCTCTTCGGGATCGAACATCAATTGCAATGATTCGATAGATGGCTCATTGGGATAGATGTAGATAAAGGATGCCCCCCCCCTAGAAACGTATAGGAGGTTTTCGCCTCATACGGCTCAAGAAAAGATGATTCTAAATTATATAATAGAATTCTATTCTATATTATAATTATATAATTTATATTTTCTTTTCTTCTTTTCTTTACAGAAAAAAAATCTCAGTCGTACTCCTAACTCAAGTTGGGTAGTTTTGAAAGAGTTCGAAAGGAAATCTTTATAATTTATTGAGCTGTCTCTAACTTATTTTTTTGTCTCCTTTAGGATCTATTTTTTTTTTTACTCATTCTGATACAATTGTTGAAACAAGTGAAAATAGTATTTACTTGTTCCGGAATTCGTTGTCTTTGCTTTACGATTTGTGAAATCTTTGGGTTTAGACATTACTTTGGTGATCTTTACTCCTTTTCAAAAAGGCAGCAACATACCTTTTTTTTATATGGAAAAAGGAACAATCATACGAAAGATTGATTTCTTTGTGATACACTTTTGATCAAAACAGTTTGAGAATTTCTAAAAATTTGACTTTTTTTATTTCAAACTTGTTAAAATTTTAACCTCTCCATTTATATATTCTATTGATGATCTATTTACAAAGTTGGTCTAACTTATTGATTGTCACTAACCCTAGATTATTCTCCCGATAAATAAATCAATCGTTTTTACTCGAGCTCCACCATATGCTATACCATTAGTCTTTTTATTTACCAACCTAAGGCAAATAAAATTAGGTTCCTAGCAGGACAAACCATGTCGAGACAAGAGCATCTTCACTCCTATAGAAGATGGTGGATGGAAAAATCCACAGCCAATCATGTCCTTCAAGTCGCACGTTGCTTTCTACCACATCGTTTCAAACGAAGTTTTACCATAACATCCCTCTCCCTTTATTTTTATTTTGAAGCGTATGCAATTGATTCAATATGGAATCATGAATAGTCATTGGCTGAACCGATATATAATAATTCACACTTACCTATCCATAGATAGATAAGTTTTTGTCCGAAAAGGATTTCACTTAAATTAACCCCATATTTTATAATATGAAGAAAATCACATGAAAAAAAAATTAAAAAAAAAATCCTTTATTTTTACTTTTATTCAAATGAAAAATAAATCCCCATGAATGGCTAAGGATTTTCAGCTACTTAAACCAATTATAAAAACTATAACTATAGTAACTTTATACTAAACTAAATATCTCATTTCAATATTCAATAAAAAAATATTAAATTTAAGAATAAAGGATTGGATCACATTGTATCCAACGTTAAACAGCAAAATTCTTAATTCCTTAATTTGAATTTAAATTCTATTTAAATAGAGAAGAATCCCTCGTTTATGATGGAAACGACCTGGGACGGAAGGATTCGAACCTCCGAGTAACGGGACCAAAACCCGTTGCCTTACCACTTGGCCACGCCCCATTTTTATTTTTTTTTTAAGAAAAACTAAGCTCAATATTGATTATTCGTCAATAACCAACCAAAATAGATATAGGACATGTTGTCCCTAGGATTCAACACATGTAGATATAGAATAAAAAAGATTCATTGATCATTACATAAAATTCAATTAAGATATTAAGATATTGTATGAAAGTATAATTCCTTGTATTCTAATTTAACTTGATTGTAGAATGTAAGGAAGTATTCTTGATTGGGGAGAGGTAAAAGAAAAAGAAGAATTTTTTTCTCTTTTATCCACCTTTTTTTTTTTATTTTGATCTCATAAAAACAACTCAATCAAATCTGATAATTTATTATCATTTCAATTTCATTTTAAAGAACAAGAAAAGAATGTTTGTTATGTTTAATACTTTTAGTTTAATCTGTATCTGTCTTAATTCTAACCTTTATTCGAGTAGTTTTTTCTTCGCCAAATTACCCGAGGCTTATGCCTTTTTCAATCCAATCGTAGACGTTATGCCAGTTATCCCTGTACTCTTTTTTCTCTTAGCCTTTGTTTGGCAAGCTGCCGTAAGTTTTCGATAAAAAAAGAATCTCTATTCTATTTTTATTCGTGATTTCTTCGATAAAAAAAGATGATATTTTTATTAAAAAAATAAATAAGATCGGATAAGTCTGACATTAGAACCCTCGATTAAAAAAGCGAAATTCTGGTATTTTATATTGAATTTAATTTTAAATTTGAATAAGGGGAGCGATGATTTTTGATCAGCTTATTTCTTCCTTTGTTCTAACCTTCTCTTTCTAAGATCCCATACAATATCTAATTATAGATATGACAATAAATTTTTGGTAACGAAGAAATCCGAATCTTATTACATTAGTATTACATTAGAAAGAAATTTTTGAAAATGAATTTCAAAAACTTACTTTTTTAATCTTTAGAGTGACATATCAAAATAATGTAAATGTATTAATGTATAGTGTGTGTCGTAAAATAGGTGATCTATTTCGTTTTTAAAATAAATGATATTATTTATCTTGGAGATTATTTAATGCTTACTCTTAAACTCTTCGTTTACACAGTAGTAATATTCTTTGTTTCTCTCTTCATCTTCGGATTCTTATCTAATGATCCGGGGCGTAATCCCGGGCGCGAGGAATAAAAAAATAGATGAGATTCGTTTTTAGTTTTTCATAGGTAAATCTATCAATAAATGGAATAGATACTAGATAAAGAAAGATAAAAATTTCATAAAAATAAAAGAAAATTAATAATAAAAATTTATTCAAAATTATAAAAATTCAAGTGATTAGGTGGGTCGGAGAGAGGGGGATTCGAACCCCCGGTATGAAAAATTCGTACAACGGATTAGCAATCCGACGCTTTAGTCCACTCAGCCACCTCTCCCCATTCAAAAATTAAAGTTTATCATGTGATGTGACACGTGAAGCCAAGATTGATAAAAATCTTTATTTTCTTTCTTTTTTATTAATTATAAGATTAAGTAATCTAAAAAAAAAAGTAATGTAATCATTGTAATATATATATATAATATATATAATATTAAGTATAATATTAAGAATATATACTTCACTTCTATTAAGAATATATACTTCACTTCTTTCATTTTAAATGAAATTCGAACAATAACAATAGATAAAAATACAATAACTAAGAAGAATATAGAATAATATAGAAAAAGTGTAATAAAAACACATAAAAGAATGGAAAAAGTGTCAGATATCCACGAATTTGATCAGTAATTAAGTTTTTATAATGAGTCGAAACAGATTTCTACAATAGAAAGAATACCTTATTTCTTATTTCTTTGATTTTGTACAAAGGGTTCGTTTACCCGGCCTGGTTAAGTACTGGCCGGGCCAGTACTTATTTTGTTCCAACGAACAAAACAATTTTTGTTTTTATATTAAATCAAAATTCTTATCGAAACAAGAAGATAAATTTTGATTCCCATTATTAGTTATTAGAAAATTAGAAATAGTATTAGATTCTAATATATGGATTTATATAGATTTTCTTAGAAATTATCTAAATTATCTTAAATTATCTATAATCCAGATTAATATATATTAATATTATTAATTTATATTTATTAATATTTTTTATTAATATTTATTATCTTAATCTTATTTCTATTTCTATATTTATATATACTATATAATATATTTATTATATATTTTAATATATTTTATTATATTATTTATATTATATTTATATATAATATTATAAATATATATAATATTATAAATATATTATTTATAAATATATTATATAATTTATACATATATAATTTATACATTAACATTATTATTATTTATTTATATTATTTTATATTATTATTTATTTATATTTATATATTTATTTATATTATTATAATTTAAATAAATTATTATAATTTAAATAATTTAATAAATATAATTTTAAATTATATTTATTTATTTTCTTTCAAGCCCGTGTCGGAACAAAATACATGTCAATGCTGGAATTTTAATGATTCTGATGCTATCTTTATCTTGACTGTGTCTCATTACTTTTTTGTCCAAATAGTGTTGGACAAATGGTCCACTCATATCCAATAATGAATATGTAGCGGGTATAGTTTAGTGGTAAAAGTGTGATTCGTTCTATTAACAACTTCAATAGTTAAGCGGTCTTTCCATTTTTTATTTTTCATATTCAGATCAAAAACTTTATTTCTTAAAAAGATTTAATCCTTTATCCCTCAATAGGATATTTGAGGAAATAAAATACATTCTCACGATTTCTATCCAAAAGTCAATCAGAATTGGAATAAAAAAATTAGATTATGAAGTCGAGAAGCATAATTTTTTTTTGATTGGATCAATTCTTCCAAT